TTTTATTTTTTTTTTTAGGGACAAGAACCCTTGTACATATCCATTTTAGTTATGAATTCCGCATAAAAATAAATACAAATGATCTTGAACTACGACGCCCATATATATAATCTATGTCTATGTTTTACATTAAATAATAAAAAGGAGGATTTTCAATGCGAGATATAAAAACATATCTCTCCACGGCACCTGTGCTAACTACTCTATGGTTTGGGTCTTTAGCGGGTCTATTGATAGAGATTAATCGTTTATTCCCAGACGCTTTGTCATTTCCTTTTTTTTAATTCTAGTTAAGGAAAGAGAAAGAAAAACTATATTAAACCTAAGCAAAAAGTCGATCTAATAAAATTAGATAATGCGGATCCAGTCTAGGGGAGGCTCCACGAAATCATAGAGCAATTAAAGAAAATACATAAATAAAATAGTGGTATTTAGGATAGAAAAAATTGATAGTTATAAAAAATTGTATTACTTACATTATTTAATAATATTAATCTATTAATATATAAAAAATAGAATATATATATATAATATTCTAATTAATATATAGTATAATTATATATAAATAGAATTAGAATAGATAAAATATATAATTAAATAAAATAAAAATTAAATAAATTTATCTTAAATCTATTAAATTTTTATTATTACTCTAATTAATATTAATTAGAATCAAATCTTTAGAAATTTCATTTATAGTTAGTAACTTCTATTAATTTTTTGTTCTTTTTTTCGGATCGAAAATAGAAAAGTTAAGTTAAGTCGATCCAAAGGGGGTTCATGGCCAAGAGTAAAGATGTCAGGGTCAGAGTTATTTTGGAATGTACTAGTTGTTGTGCCCGAAATGGTGTCAATAAAGAATCGCCGGGTATTTCTAGATATATTACTCAAAAGAATCGACACAATACACCCAGTCGATTAGAATTGAGAAAATTTTGTCGTTATTGTCAGAGGCATACGATTCATGGGGAAATAAAGAAATAGATAATAGATCGAACAGAACATGTGTGCAATCTTTTCCAACCCAAAGAGCAGAAAGAGGAAGAACATATACATATATATAAATATAATACAAATTAGAAATCAAAATTATAAATTATACAAATAAAACCCTATTTCGGTCAGATCTTAAATTAATAAAGAAATAAATTTTTGAAATAAGGACTAAACCATGGATAAATCTAAGCAACCTTTTCGTAAATCCAAGCTCTCCTTTCGTCGGCGTTTGCCCCCAATTGTATCGGGGGATCGAATTGATTATAGAAACATGAGTTTAATTAGTCGATTTATTAGTGAACAAGGAAAAATATTATCTAGACGAGTAAATAGATTGACCTTGAAACAACAACGATTAATTACTATTGCTATAAAACAAGCTCGTATTTTATCTTCGTTACCTTTTCTTAATAATGAGAAACAATTTGAGAGAGCCGAATCGATCCCTAGAACTGTGGGTCCTAGAGCCAGAAAAAAATAGGCATATTCCTCGATTGCCTCAAAACTCTAATCGGAATTCAAGCTCAAATGGATTGGATGTTTTGCTCGAAAAGGCCCAGAATGCATAAAAGGGGGGATAAGCAATTTTTTTTATTGAAGCATGTTCGTTCATTCCTACTACTTATCTTAATTTTATCTCAATTTAGTTTATTCTATACTTCCCGGAGTTCATTCTCCGGGGAATTCTTGTTCAATCATTCCTGTATATTACTTCATAATTAGAATTTCCTTTAGTTGATGATTTTTTTGGAAATCATGTAAAGACAATTCTTATTTGATATAGCTATTTGTGCAAGTATTTTACGATTAAGAAGCAATTGCCCCTTGTACAGATTGTGTATTAATCTACTATAACTATAGAATACTTTAATATCGCGAGTTACTGCATTTATCCGAGTGATCCACAAACGACGAAAATTTCTCTTTTGCCTGCCCCTATCTCGATGAGAAGAAACCAAAGCTCTCATTTTATGTTGAGTAATTGTTCGCGTAAGTCTTGAATGAGCCCCTCTAAAGGTTGATGCAAATAAACGAATTTTTGTTCGACGTCTCCGAGCTGTATACCCTCGTTTAACTCTGGTCATTGAATCAAATTAAACTTTAATGAATAACTAATTGAATTCTCTTCTTTCAGTCATTATTTGTCCCCCCCGGTCGATTAATAACAAAACGAATTATTCCGATATATAAAATATAAATTCCAATGGCTTTTGCTACTATGACCTTCCCAACCATTATTTTTTTCTTTCCAGGCCAGACATTTAGTTTACCTGGAAATAAAAAATTCTACCGAATACTAAAAAAAAAAAATAGTGGGTTCCATCGTTTCTATGGTTACTTCTTAAACGGTGAGGCCCTCTCTATGCGCCGGAGCCTCGTCTCTCATTTAATAAAATGGTATTGTTAACTTGTATAGTTCACATTCTTTGGCTCTACCCATTAATTATACAGTAATAGGTCTTTTCACAATAAGAGCTATCCATACAGTGACGGCATTTAATTATGAAAGTTGGCTAGGTAGCTGACCCTGTTAGTCCGTTCTTTCAAGAATGTGAGCATAACCTTTTTGTTTTGCTTCTTATCCTATCCTTAAAATACCATTTCCTCCGCTTAATGGATAACCATTTGCTACCAATGGAGAATTGCTTCTCATCTCAAATCGAGGTGATTGGATTTGCACCAATGAAAACCATAAATTCTATACACAATACACAAGAAACAATAAGGGTATATGATAGATCCCCATTTTAGATAGTAATAGGCGTTCTTCTACTCTATCTATCCTATTCTATTCATTGATATTAATCATTGATACTGTCTCATTTGCTCGAGCTCGTGATCTGAACGAGTCGCACATACACCCTAGTACATGTTCCTCGACGCTGAGGACATCCTCGAAGAGCGGGAGATTTCGTGACATTTCTTATTGGCTGTCTTGTATTTCTAATAAGTTGTTTAATAGTTGGCATGTCGGATATATATAATTATATTATATTATAAAATGGGTTGGTTTAGATCTATCTTAACCTGATTTATGATTGATGATTATGAATTATTTCAATTCAATATCAAATCATGGAAAATTGAAATAATGGTTGAAAATAAAACGGGATCATGGATTCACACGAAATCTAAAGTATTTTCATTTTCAACCGCTACAAGATCAACAATGCCATAGGCTTGGGCTTCTGTTGCCGACATAAAAACATCTCTTTCCATATCTTCGGATACAACCCACAAAGGGTTGCCCGTTCTTTGTACATAAACTTTAGTGAGGGTTTCGCGAAGTTTCAGCAGTTCTTCCGCTTCCAGGATAAATTCTCCTGCCTGTGCCTCATAAAAAGAACTAGCAGGTTGGTGAATCATAACCCTGATGATATTGATATAACATCATGAATGGTTCTTCTATCTCGTATTATGAAATTAAAGGAATAAAAAAAAAATAGAATTGAACAACCGTACAGGCACTTTTTGTGCATTGCATACGGCTCTGCAATGGAATTTATTACCACTTCCATTCCATAGCCATAGAAGAATAAGGGAATAAATAGAATCTATCCAATCAAGTCAGATCGTTGAATAATCCATTTACCATCCTTCTTTTCATAAGAGTCAAAAAATACTACGATGGTTCTGTTGCTTTATATTATATTAGATATTTATATATTTATCTCGTCCGTGATTTGGCAATCCCAAAGTGTCTTTCTGATATGACAAAAAAAAAGATTTGTGACGCTAAAATGTCCTCCCGACACATAAGATCAAATCAGAAATAAAGCTTATTTCATACTACTATCTCGATATAAAATCTCATGTTATAAAAAAACAATAATGGTTTGTTCATATCGAACTCAAAGTGCCATGCTATTATTACTTAAATTTTTCCTAATTCTATTTTATATTTGATATTTTGATATGGCGAAGGCATAGTCTTTTTTTCAATGTCTTTTTTTCAATAAAAACTCATTGGCGCCAAGCGTGAGGGAATGCTAAACGTTTGGTAATTTCTCCTCCAACCAGAATGAAAGATCCCATTGAAGCAGCTAATCCCATGCATATTGTATGTACATCGGGTGGCACAAATTGCATAGTATCATAAATGGCTATTCCTGGTATTACCCATCCACCGGGAGAGTTTATAAACAAATAAAAATCCCTAGTATTATCTTCTATACTAAGATATACCATGAGACCCACAAGTTGATTTGAGATCTCGCTATCAACTTCTTGGCCTAAAAAAAGTAATCTTTCTCGATGAAGTCGGTTGATTAGGACAAAATAAAATAGTATCCCTTAGGAACCGTACGTGCACCTTTGGATGCATACGGTTCCTAAAATGAAATTGCGAAAAAAAATCAATCAATGTATAAATTCTAGTCTTAATTTCTTTTTTATAACAGGTTTTTTATTTTTCTAAAGAAGGGCTTTATTTGATTTTTTCAAAAAACATGAGTTTTGGTTCCCTTTCTCTTCCTTATAAAAAAAATTATTGAACTTATTAAACTAACCTCTCATTGATGTATTATTTCATCGAGATTCAAATCACGATGTGATTTTCTTGTTCCTGAATGGGCCCTTTCAATTATTTTAGGTTGGTGTTCTACTCCGGGTAAAGATCTGTCCGAATTATATTTGCACATATAGGGCAAATTATCTCAGTACCGCTTCTTTTTTTTTCAAAATAAATTTTCATGCTTTCTATTACATGTATTCATTATATATTTTATTCTATGCCATTGAATGACAGTTTGAGATTATTCCTAATAATAATATTAATATATAGAAAGCATAAATTTAAATAAAGAATGTTTATGATACAATTATAGTAATCATATATATTACCAATTTGATATTTTCTGAACGGAGCCTGGATACTTTATTTTATCGTTCCAAGTTAACCATAAATTCTTTTATAGTATTGATCCCCAATATAAATCGATCTAATTGCACTTCACGCTCCGAATAATTGATGGTTCAATCAAGATTTCTTGGGCGAAACGGAGGATATCTCGATCGGTGAAGAGAACGGGTAAACCCCATATGACCTAATATATCTGACAAGCCGCACTATACGTCAACCCAAACTGCATCTTCCTCTCCAGGACTCCGAAAAGGGACTTTTGGAACACCAACGGGCATTAAATTAAATAAAAAAGTTAAGTACTATACTTCACTTTAATATGGAAACGTACCAATGGATTTATTGTCTTCATTTTTTTTTTTCCGTTTATTCTATATGAATAAAGAACACATTTTCACGAGCAGGTCGATCATTTGAATGATAAACAAGTATCTAGGCATTCATTCTCCAAAAAGGGGGCCAAGCCCCATTGCGTATTGGTACTTATCGGGTATAGAATAGATCTGCTTCTCTTTGTTCTTACGAACAAAATTGTTCCATTATTTTCAACGAAACGAAATAAATCTTAACCCTTTCTTATACAAAATATACTGAAAGGTTAGGTACATAACATACATAGTGATAGTCTTTTCCAATGCGATAAAGTTACATAGTGTCATTTTTCTTCGATATTTGATAAAAAAGGGGTATTTCCATGGGTTTGCCTTGGTATCGTGTTCATACTGTCGTATTGAATGATCCCGGCCGGTTGCTTTCTGTCCATATAATGCATACGGCTCTAGTTTCTGGTTGGGCCGGCTCGATGGCTCTATACGAATTAGCAGTTTTTGATCCTTCTGACCCGGTTCTTGATCCAATGTGGAGACAGGGTATGTTCGTTATACCCTTCATGACTCGTTTAGGAATAACCAATTCATGGGGTGGGTGGAGTATTTCAGGAGGAACTATAACGAATCCGGGTATTTGGAGTTACGAAGGTGTGGCAGGGGCACATATTGTGTTTTCTGGCTTGTGCTTCTTGGCAGCTATCTGGCATTGGGTATATTGGGACCTAGAAATATTCTCTGATGAACGTACGGGAAAACCTTCTTTGGATTTGCCCAAGATCTTTGGAATTCATTTATTTCTCTCAGGGTTGGCTTGCTTCGGCTTTGGTGCATTTCATGTAACAGGCTTGTATGGTCCTGGAATATGGGTGTCTGATCCTTATGGGCTAACTGGAAAAGTACAATCCGTAAATCCAGCGTGGGGCGCGGAAGGTTTTGATCCCTTTGTTCCGGGAGGAATAGCCTCTCATCATATTGCAGCAGGTACATTGGGCATATTAGCGGGTCTATTTCATCTTAGTGTCCGTCCGCCTCAACGTCTATACAAAGGATTACGTATGGGCAATATTGAAACTGTACTTTCCAGCAGTATCGCTGCTGTTTTTTTCGCAGCTTTCGTTGTTGCTGGAACTATGTGGTATGGTTCAGCAACTACCCCAATCGAATTATTTGGCCCCACTCGTTATCAGTGGGATCAGGGATACTTCCAGCAAGAAATATATCGAAGAGTTGGCACGGGACTAGCGGAAAATCTTAGTTTTTCGGAAGCTTGGTCTAAAATCCCCGAAAAATTAGCTTTTTATGATTACATTGGTAATAATCCGGCAAAAGGGGGATTATTCAGAGCAGGCTCAATGGACAGCGGGGATGGAATAGCTGTTGGATGGTTAGGACACCCCATCTTTAGAGATAAAGAAGGCCACGAGCTTTTTGTACGTCGTATGCCCACTTTTTTTGAAACATTCCCCGTAGTTTTGGTAGACGGAGACGGAATTGTGAGAGCCGATGTTCCTTTTAGAAGGGCGGAATCAAAGTATAGTGTCGAACAAGTAGGTGTAACTGTCGAGTTCTATGGTGGCGAACTCAATGGAGTCAGTTATAGCGATCCTGCTACTGTGAAAAAATATGCTAGACGCGCCCAATTAGGCGAAATTTTTGAATTAGACCGAGCTACTTTGAAATCTGATGGTGTTTTTCGGAGCAGTCCAAGGGGTTGGTTCACTTTTGGGCATGCTACATTTGCTTTACTCTTCTTTTTCGGACATATTTGGCATGGCGCTAGAACCTTGTTCAGAGATGTTTTTGCTGGTATTGATCCGGATTTGGATACTCAAGTAGAATTTGGAGCATTCCAAAAGCTTGGAGATCCAACTACAAAAAGACAAGTAGTCTAATAAAATATTACTCTGGTATCTTTCGCCTCTACTTTTTTTATTTGATGACATTTTTTTATTTGATGACATAAGGTTAAGGTTAAGGTACCAGAAAATTTTTGACTTGATTGATCGCCATCTTTATCTTTGATTTTTTCCCTCTTTCCCCTATAGTAAATGATCTAAAATTAATAGGTGTGGAAGCTATAATTGTAAACCACGATCGAATCTATGGAAGCATTGGTTTATACATTCCTCTTAGTCTCGACTTTAGGGATAATTTTTTTCGCTATCTTTTTTAGAGAACCACCTAAGGTTCCGACTAAAAAATGAAATGATTTTTCATCATCTCAATTTTAAGTTTTAAGTAAGGAGCCCACCATTGGTAGGCTCATTACTTAAATTAGTCCCCGTGTTCTTCGAATGGATCTCTTAATTGTTGAGAGGGTTGCCCAAAAGCGGTATATAAGGCGTACCCAGTAAAGCTTACAAGTAAACCGGATATGAAGATGGCGACTAGGGTTGCTGTTTCCATTTCTAGATAATTTAAGGATCACAATGGATCTACAATAAGATCGTTTATTTACAACTACAACGAAAAGGTATACAAAGTCAACAGATCTTAACCAATCATTAAATAAGATTTATGGCTACACAAACCGTTGAGGAGAGTTCTAAATCTCGGCCACGACAAACTAATGTAGGAAGTTTATTGAAACCATTGAATTCAGAATATGGTAAAGTAGCTCCGGGCTGGGGGACTACACCCCTTATGGGAGTCGCAATGGCTTTGTTTGCGATATTTCTATCTATCATTTTGGAAATTTATAATTCATCTGTTTTACTGGATGGAATTTCGATGAATTAGGTTCCTAAGGACTATATATAAAGTCTTAGTTCTAGGTTTTCAATAAAAAAAGTACTTAAGACTCAGATTTCTAGACCATTCTGGTAGTTCGACCGTGGAATTTTTTTGTTTCGGTATTTCCGGAATATGAGTGTGTGACTTGTTACAATTGATCCTATTGATAATACAGAGAATAGTCTGTCATCTCTATCAAGATGATTCTACCTCGTTGGATATTTATTCTAGTATCTGGAGCACGAAATATGAATATTATAGAATAGATCAAGAAAAGAAATATTTGAACTATGATTCATACCTACTATTCAGTCAGACCTCGCGACCGGACTCAAAAAAATGCAAATTAGGTATTTTCTAAATCAAACGCTTTTTCTTCCTTCAGACTGAATTGGGTCGACGAACACCCCTTTTTTTTAGATTTTGTTGAGTTATTAATTACATCCATTCATTGAAATTGGATAAGTGATGATCAAATGGTTCTTACTCAGAGAACCTTTGCGTTTAGCGCGGGTTTTATTTTTATTAAATCATCGTGGTTCTTAGTATGAATCTGAGGTTTCAATTGATTCACAGGGTCTCAACAAGGGAATTCCTATAAATAACTAGTAAACCAAGAGTCAATCCGCATTATTACGCAAAAAACAAAAATAATAGGAAAGAGAAGATTCAAGAGGCCTTTATTTTAATTTAACAATTAACATAAATAAAAGAAGAACAGGGGAGCCAACTTGATATTTTTGGCATTATCATCACAAAGAAGAGATTCCGGATTTTTGTTATTTCGTATCTTTGGGGCAAATTGAATCAAGTGGCTTATTTTTATTTTATATTATACATATCCGTTAAAATCCGTATTTGATTTGTGTTGTTTCTGCTTGAGCCGTACGAGGTGAAATTCTCATATACGGTTCTCAGGGGGGGTCTGTTACCTATCCCAATAAAGTATATGATTGGTTCGAAGAACGTCTCGAGATTCAGGCGATTGCAGATGATATAACTAGTAAATATGTTCCTCCTCATGTCAACATATTTTATTGTCTAGGGGGGATCACACTTACTTGTTTTTTAGTACAAGTAGCTACGGGTTTTGCTATGACTTTTTATTATCGTCCAACCGTTACAGAGGCTTTTTCCTCTGTTCAATACATAATGACTGAGGCTAACTTTGGTTGGTTAATCCGATCAGTTCATCGATGGTCAGCAAGTATGATGGTTCTAATGATGATTTTGCACGTATTTCGTGTGTATCTCACAGGGGGATTTAAAAAACCCCGCGAATTAACTTGGGTTACAGGTGTGATTCTGGCCGTATTGACTGCGTCTTTTGGTGTAACTGGTTATTCTTTACCTCGGGACCAAATAGGTTATTGGGCAGTAAAAATTGTGACAGGAGTACCTGATGCGATTCCTGTAATAGGATCACCTTTGGTGGAGCTATTACGCGGAAGTGCTAGTGTGGGCCAATCCACTTTGACTCGTTTTTATAGTTTACACACTTTTGTATTGCCTCTTCTTACTGCCGTATTTATGTTAATGCACTTCCCAATGATACGTAAGCAAGGTATTTCAGGTCCTTTATAGAGAAGATATATCATCTAAATTTTGATCATATATCATTTCGGGGAGGAAGAAAAAATAGTCTTGTATTTCATTGCTACAAATATGGATTATTTAAAAATAAGACATGTTATTTGGATACCCCTCTTCAACTCTGAAGTATTGTATTCCTTATTTGATACCAATAGTTGAAGTGGATTCTCTGAAGAGAAGATGGATTATGGGAGTGTGTGACTTGAACTATTGATTGGGCCATGCAGATATATGATTTTATCTGCCACGTTGGAATTCACAACCAAATAAAATGTGTCTCCGCATCCAACCACCACGTAAGTCCCCCTACTATAAGTAGGGATATGCCGGTTCACTTGAGGAGAATTTTTTCTATGATCATACCCGAATCATGTCATGTATGAGCAGGCTCCGCAAGATCCCGTAGAATAGAAGCATAGAATAAATAATGTGGCACGACCCAATGTTGTATCTATTCCACTTATTTATTTGAATTTTATTTATAGTATAGAAATGCATTCATTTCCTCTGCATTGATCCAGATCTACGATACTATCGGAGTGAAATAAGGGATCTAAGGAAGAATGGAGGCTATACTTTATTAGTAACAAGTAAATACTTTTGTTTGTATTTAAGAAAATCGAGATGTTGCGGGGATAAACATCAATCAAAAGACATGAGACAATCCAAAAAGCACTTGATCATAATCAAATTTGTAAGCCTACTTGGATATTGAGCATTTATCCGTAAGAACTTAATTCTTTGAAATGAATAATTGCAACTTCGGAAAATTGAACTAGGTATTTCTTACATTGAGTCATTATATATTAATATATAGCTATATAGCGCATATATTAATATATATATTTTAAATATATATATTTTTATATATTTTATACGGATCTACTTTTATTTGATTCTTGCTCGAGCCGGATGATTAAAAATTATCATGTCCGGTTCCTTCGGAGGATGGATTCCTAAGAATTAAGAATTCACCTATCCCAATAACAAAAAAACCTGATTTGAATGATCCTGTATTAAGAGCTAAATTGGCTAAAGGGATGGGGCATAATTATTATGGAGAACCCGCATGGCCCAATGATCTTTTATATATTTTTCCGGTAGTAATTCTAGGTACTATTGCGTGTAACGTGGGCTTAGCGGTTTTAGAACCGTCAATGATTGGTGAACCGGCGGATCCATTTGCGACTCCTTTGGAAATATTACCTGAATGGTACTTCTTTCCCGTATTTCAAATACTCCGTACAGTACCCAATAAGTTATTGGGTGTTCTTTTAATGGTTTCAGTACCAACGGGATTATTGACAGTACCCTTTTTGGAGAATGTCAATAAATTCCAAAATCCATTTCGTCGTCCAGTAGCTACAACAGTCTTTTTAATCGGTACCGTAGTAGCTCTTTGGTTAGGTATTGGAGCAACATTACCTATTGATAAATCCCTAACTTTAGGTCTTTTTTAAATTCAAATGGATTCAACTTTGAAATACCGTGTATAAGTGTATAAGTATTAAGTATCTAGGGAAGATTGACTTTGAAGCAAGACTATTCCTTAGATACATTAATTTGATTATACTCCATTCTGAGCTGAGTACGGATCGTGCTGAAGATTAAAAACTAAATTTATAATTTTGATTGAGATTTTATTTATATATCTTTTTATTTGCATCTTCTTTCTTTTTAGATTATAAACGAAGATGCAAATAAAAAGATATATAATATATAATCTATAATAGATTTAAAATTTAAAATAAAAAATTTTTATTAGGTAAATCAATTGCAAAATGCTTTTGTAGGGTGTCTAATATTTGTTTTACATCTTCTATGCGAAAATATTCAATTCTCATAAGGTCTTCTTGACTATTACTCAAAAGGTCCAATAATGTATGTATATTGGACCTTTTGAGACAATTATAGGTCCTGGAAGGCAATTCTAATTGGTCAATAAAAATACATTTCAATGGAATTCTTTTTTTGTTTTTATTAAAATTAGTTAATCTATCTTGAAAGGTAAAAGGGGGTAAAGTAAACCGGTTTTTATTTTCTGCGAAATTAATGCCCTCTTCCTCTGTATGTAGAAAAGGAATAAATAAATCAATCAAATTACGAGAAGCTTCATAAAGTGCTTCCTTAGGAGTTAAACTCCCATTCGTCCATATTTCTAGAAAAAGTATCTCTTGTTTTTCATTCCCATCCCCATAAGAATGAATACTATGATTTGCATTTCGAACAGGCATGAATACGGCATCTATAGGGTAACTTCCATCTTGAGAGTTATTTGTGGGTTTTATACGATATCCGCGATCCCTATTAATTTGTAATTTAATACACAAATCAATTGGTTCCGTAAGGTTAGCTATATGCTGTGTCGTGTCAACTATTTCTACAGAAAGTGGTGAGATGATATCTTGAGCGGTTACGTGTCTAGGACCTCTGACGCAAATAGATGCGTCTCTAATTCCATATAGGTTACTTCTCAATACAATTTCTTTCAAATTTATTAAGATTTCGTGGACTGATTCTTTAATACCTACTATTGTAGAATATTCATGTGTTACCTTCTCAGATTTTGCACGTGTGATACATGTTCCTTCTATTTCTCCAAGTAAAGCCCTTCGCATGGCGATACCTATGGTATCGGCTTGACCTTTTATAAGCGGGGACAGAATGAAACGACCATAATAAAGACGCTTACTATCTATTCTTGATTCAACACACTTCCACTGTAATGTTCGAGTGGACCCTCCTACTTCCTCTCGAACCATACTAAATATTGTTATTTAATCAGATTATTGAATTATTTATTTCTCTTGAAATCCATTTAATTCTTATTCCTACACACGTCTTTTTTTAGGAGGTCGACATCCATTATGTGGCATAGGTGTTACATCGCGCACGAAACTTAATAGTAGACCACTTCTACGGATGGCTCGTAATGCTGCATCTCTTCCAAGACCGGGTCCTTTTATCATAACTTCTGCTCGTTGCATGCCCTGATCAACTACTGTACGAATAGCATTTATAGCTGCTGCTTGAGCCGCATAAGGTGTCCCTCTTTTTGTGCCTTTGAATCCAGAAGTACCCGCGGAGGCCCAAGAAACTACCCGCCCTCGTACATCTGTAACAGTTACAATGGTATTGTTGAAACTTGCTTGAACATGAATAACACCTTTTGGTATTCTACGTCCATTCTTACGTGAACCAATACGCCCATTCTTACGCGAACTAATTCTTGGGATAGGTTTTGTCATATTTTATCATCTCATAAATATGAGTCAGAAATATACGGAAAGATACGGAGATATCCATCTCATGTTAAAACAGATTCTTTTACACTTACACGGGTCCTTCTTTTTATTTTAGAAAGTTCTTTATTTAGTTTAGAAAGATTACCCTTGTCTCTGTTTATGTCTCGGATTGGAACAAATCACTATAATCCGTCCACGCCTACGGATAAGTCGACATTTTTCACAAATTTTACGAACAGAAGCCCTTATTTTCATATTTCTTATTCCTTACCTTAATTCTGAATTTATTCCTTGGAAAAAGAAGTTTCTTTCTTTTTGTTAATTTAAAATTGTATCTTCACGAAAGTAATGTTTAAAAAAATCAACTAATAGTTCGAATCCTTGTTGCGAATTCTATAAATTATACGTCTCCCGTAAGTTAGAAAGAAAATTAAGATAACAGGAGGAAGGGGTGTAAGATCACCATATATAACACAAAATTTCTCCCCCGATTTTTTCTAGTCGAGCTTCTCGATCTGTCATTATACCTCGAGAAGTAGAAAGAATTACAATCCCCATTCCACCTAAAATTTTAGGAATTCGTTGATAGTTGGAATAGATTCGTAGACCTGGTCGGCTGATACGTTTTAAAATAGTTCTATATATTCCCTTTCGAGTCCTTCTATGTCGTAGGGTTAAAACCAAGAAACATTTGTTACTTTCCTGATGTTTACGAATGTTTTCGATAAAACCCTCTCGTAGAAGTATTTTCACAATGTTTTCGGTAATATTAGTAGATGCTATTCGAACCGTTCTTTTTTTATCCATGTCAGCATTTCTTATAGAAGTTATTATATCGGCAATAGTATCCTTACCCATGGTGAACTATAATTTTTGGTACCCCCTAATTTTGACATAATCAACATGTTTTTTATTATTATTTTTTTTTTATAAAAAATTTAATTTATATTAATTAAAAATATATGCGTGATACACAATCTACTAATTGACTTGACCCCTCTCGGATACCCCGCTATATCATAGTTAAATATACTATTAGTATTTATAATACCTCAGGAGCTAATGAAACTATTTTAGTAAAATTCAACTGTCTCAATTCCCGAGCGATTGCACCAAAAACTCGAGTTCCTTTTGGATTTCCTTCTTGATCAATAACAACCGCGGCATTGTCATCATATCGTATTATCATGCCGTTGTCACGTTTGAGTTCTTTACATGTACGCACAATTACAGCCCTAATAACTTCTGATCTTTCTAAAGGCATATTTGGTACTGCTTCTTTGATTACGGCAACAACAACGTCACCAATATGAGCATATCGTTGGTTACCAGCTCCTAAGATTCGAATACACATCAATTTTCGAGCTCCACTATTATCCGCTACATTCAAAAGAGTCTGAGGTTGAATCATATCATTTTTATTTTAATCTGTTATTTCGTTGCAAAGGATAAAAGATAAATAAATAAAAAGAAATATTGTCTGTCTATAAAAAAAATAAACCTATATTTTTTCATCATCACCTTTCTTTTTATTTATGCATCCCTATCCCTCAATAACGAATTGAGTTCGTATAGGCATCTTACGCGCAGCTATTTTAATAGCTGCTCTGGCTACAGTTTCTGATACTCCGCCCATTTCATAAAGTATTCGACCCGGTTTAACAACAGATACCCAATATTCGGGGGCCCCCTTCCCTGAACCCATACGTGTTTCTGCGGGTCTTACTGTAACAGGTTTGTCGGGAAATATACGTACCCATATTTTTCCGCCACGACGCGCATATCGTGTCATTGCTCTTCGTCCTGCTTCCATCTGTCTAGCCGTGATCCAAGCGGGTTCAAGTGCTTGAAGAGCGTATCCGCCGAAACAAATACGATTACCTCGAAAAGATATTCCCTTCATTCTTCCTCTATGTTGTTTACGAAATTTTGTTCTTTTGGGGTTATAGTTGATGGTTCTTTATTAATTAAATTCCATCTCTACTGCAGAACCGGACATGAGAGTTTCTTCTCATCCGGCTCCTCGCGAATGAAATGATTCATTAATATTACTACAGGTTTCGCGGGCGAATATTCACTCTTTCGTGCTTTATTCGTAGGGTCAGACCTTTGACTTTTAGAATAAATTAATTTGTTCTTGGTTCGTTCCGCCATCCCCCCCAATGAATCATAATGAATCATTAGGATTCATTTGTTTTCAATGGAATCTTATGCAATCATGGGTTCTGTCGTTCCTATAGCCTCTTCGTTAATGGTTAGGCCCAAACTCTGCAATGGAGCCCCAACAAAATTTGTTCCTGAGTCAATTTTCTTAGTTTCTATTAACCCAAGGCTCTTTATCAAAAATTTTTAATTATTGATATTATATCAGTATTGATGCTTTATCACACTGCCTTTGTGAGATAATTCATAGACCATACATATTGGAATAATATATCATTGATACTTTTATTCTCTCTTTCTATCATCCTTCCATTTATCCACATCCCTTTATTTTTGCTTCGCAACCTTTTAAAAATTTCAGTTGCTACAACTATATGATTGATTCAGTCATATAGTGACTGTTTATTGGAATCTCGACAATATGAAGCTATAAGTTGGTTATAAGTTTATATAGTTAGTAAGTTCATAGTGAGGGTTGGTCAAATTTTTTTAATCCAACTATACTCTAAACTCTAAAAAACTAACGAGTCACACACTAAGCATAGCATTTATACTAAATGGTCAATCTAATTTTTATTCAACCTTATAGAATATAGAATTTTAATTGCTTGGTTTTGTTTGATTTAACGGAATAAAGAATGAAATTTGTCATGTCTTTTTCGTTTGTTCTATCGCTGGACAGAACGGCAAGACAAATAAAAGTACATTATTTCTCGTCTACAAATATCCAAATTTTTATGCCTAATACTCCATAGATAGTTCGAGTTGCATAGGAACAATGATCAATTTTAGCACGAATTGTTTGTAGAGGAACCCTACCTTCTCTGATCCATTCGACGCGTGCAATTTCTTTTCCGTCAATACGCCCGGCAATTTGTACTTGAATTCCCTTTGTATCCGTTTGTTCAGTTAATTCAATAGCTTTTTTCATTGCCTTTCGAAATGAAACTCTATTTTTTAATTGTAAAGCTATATATTCTGCAAGAATATTAGGTTGTCCATAAGGGTTTTCAACTCTTGTTATAGCAATGTTAAGTTTACGGTTTACAGAATGAAAATCCTTTTGTACATTCATCTGTAATTCTTCGATTCCTCGTGTTCGGCCCTCTATTAATAAATTAGGGAATCCAATATGGATTATGACTTGGATCAAATCGATTCTTTTTTTTATTTGTATACGTGCAATTCCTTCGAAACCTGAGGACGTTCTCTTATTTTTTTGTACATAATCCTTGATACAATTCCGTATTTTTTCATCTTCCTGTACACCTGCGGAATAATTTTGTGGTTGTGCGAACCAAAAGGAATGATGACTTTGGGTTGTACCAAGTCTGAAACCAAGTGGATTTATTTTTTGTCCCATATTTTTCTATTATCTCTAAATAATTTAGATTTATCCCTCACTACAATTGTTATATGACAAGTAGGTCTTTTTATCGGATAACTACGTCCTCGAGCCCGGGGTCTTAACTTTTTCACAATAGTACCTGCGTTGACTTTAGCTTCACTAATAAATAAATAAGCTTTGTTTAAGCCTATGTTATTACTAGCATTTGCTGCTGCGGAATAAACCAATTTCAAAATGGGATAAGATGCTCGATAAGGCATAAGTTCTAGTATCATAAGTGCTTCTTCATAGGAACGTCCGCGAATCTGATCAATTACTCTTCGTGCTTTGAAAACAGACATACATATATGTTTATGTTGAGCTAAAGCTTTAATTTCTGTACTCCAACGTGAGTTCTTTCTATTTATCATAAGGTTATCCCCCACTAAATGAATAAAAACTGCCTTTTTTACTAAAAAAAAAATAATAAAGAAATTAACGACGAGATTTATTATCGGTTTTTGCATGTCTTGCGAAAGTGAGAGTAGGCACGAATTCTCCCAATTTATGACCCACCATACGATCTGTTATATAAATGGGTAAATGTTCCTTTCCATTATGAATAGCTATTGTATGGCCAATCATTGTGGGTATAATGGTAGATGCCCTAGACCAAGTTACTATTATTTCTTTCTCCTCCCTTATATTTAGTTTTTCAATTTTTTCCGATAAATCATTAGCTACAAAAGGATTTTTTTTTATTGAACGTGTCACAGCGGATTACTCCTTATATTACTATTACATTTTAAAAATTGGCATTCTATGCCCAATATATTGATCTAAGTATGAAGGTAAGAATAAATACAATATGGAAAAAGAAAATCCTTTAGCTAGATAAGGGGCGGATGTAGCCAAGTGGATCAAGGCAGTGGATTGTGAATCCACCACGCGCGGGTTCAATTCCCGTCGTTCGCCCATCACATGATTTCAAATTCTAAAAATTAGATTTTCTATATTCCTATTTATTTACGGCGACGAAGAATAAAACTATCACTATATTTTTTCCTTTTCCTACTTCTTCTTCCAAGCGCAGGATAACCCCAAGGAGTTGTGGGTTTTTTTCTACCAATTGGGGCTCTCCCTTCACCGCCCCCATGGGGATGGTCTACAGGGTTCATAACTACTCCTCTTACTACAGGACGCTTACCTAGCCAACGCTTAGATCCGGCTCTACCCAAACTTTTTTGGTTCACCCCAACATTACCCACTTGTCCGACTGTTGCTAAGCAGTTTTTGGATATCAAACGGACCTCCCCAGATGGTAATCTTAATGTGGCCGATTTACCCTCTTTTGCAATCAGTTTTGCTACAGCACCTGCCGCTCTAGCTAATTGTCCACCCTTTCCAAGTGTGATTTCTATGTTATGTATGGCCGTGCCTAAGGGCATATCGGTTGAAGTAGATTCTTCTTTTTATCAATAAAAACCCCTTCCCAAACTGTACAAGCTTCTTCCAAAGCATACGGCTTTCTAGATGTATATGATGATATCTAGACAGATGGATCTTATATGAATCATATGATGAAGTACCACATGAGTGGATATATTAGGAATCCAAATCTGCCGAATCACTCATGTTATGATCTTCTACATCCTAGGTCTCCCCGTTCCGTCATCTGGCTTATGTTCTTCATGTAGCATTCAGACCGAATGACTCTATGAAATTACGTCGATACTTCCACATATTATGGGTAACGTAGGAGACATCTCTATTTTTCCCCGGGGATCTTTATAATTACCACTGTTTAGCTTTTAATTCGCCTCTGACCATCAAATTAAATGTGAATAACCCGTCCTCCTCTCTTTGAAACAAGGGGTGCTTCCGGTTCTGTGCGTGCTTCAAACAATTTTGTCTTCTCCATATTACCATATCTCTAGAGTCAATAATTTTCTATGAGGAACTACTGAACTCAATCACTTGCTGCCGTTACTCAACAGTTTTCTGCTGAGGTTTCTCCCGTAGAGGTACTCAAATTGGATCAGTGATCGATTTCTAGGTTTCGTCGTAAACCTAATTGGTTACTTCCAATTACGTAAATCAATAGTTCAAACCGCACTCAAAGGTAGGGCATTTCCCATTGATATAGGAACTTCTGTACCAGAAACAATGGTATCTCCAATTATAGCCCCTCTGGGATGTAAAATATATCTCTTCTCACCATCCCCATAGTGTATGAGACAAATGTGTGCATTTCGATTAGGGTCGTATTCTATGGTTACGATTCTACCAGATATGTCTTTTTCATTCCGTCGAAAATCTATTTTTCGGTATAGACGCTTATGACCTCCCCCTCTATGCCCTGCGGTAATGATTCCTCTGGCATTACGACCTTTACTACAACGACGCTGTCCATGGATCAAATTATTTCGTGGATTGGATTTTACTTGACTGTCTATGGCTCCATTGCGTGTGCTCGGGGTAGAAGTTTTGTATAAATGTATTGCCGTGTTATTAAGTATTTTGCTTTAAGTTCTTTTCTCTATAAGAGGTGGAATAGAATAACCCGGTTGAAGCGTAATGATCATACGTTTGTAATGCATTGTATGTCCCATAATAGGTCCCATTCTTCTACCCTTTCCGGGGACTCGATGACTATTTATAGCTATTACCTTGACGCCAAAGAAGAGTTCGACCCAATGTTTTATTTCTGTCCTAGTTGATCCTGATTCGACATTAGAAGTATATTGATTGTTCCCCAATAACCGAATACTTTTTTCTGTAAATACTGCATATTTGATTCCATCCATAAATCCATTTTCTTCCCTATGAGTTCCAGTATTGATAAGAATTCTAGTTCTTACTGTTCATATGTTATGGTATGAATATACCATACCAATTCGGTATGTATGGATGATGAGATTCCATTGATACAGAGCCAATTCTAATAGACTTATTGAACGTTCCCATTGGCGTGCATCCAGCAGGAATTGAACCTACGAATTTGCCAATTATGAGTTGGGCGCTTTAACCATTCAGCCATGGATGCTTAACAGGGATCATCGTACATCGTGAATAACCAAATTCCAATTGAAATGAAATCTTTAGGAGGAATCAATGAGAGGACATCAATTTAAATCCTGGATCTTCGAATTGAGAGAGATATTGAGAGAGATCAAGAATTCTCACTATTTCTTAGATTCATGGACCAAATTCAATTCAGTGGGATCTTTCACTCACATTCTTTTCCACCAAGAACGTTTTATGAAACTCTTTGACCCCCGAATTTGGAGTATCTTACTTTCACGTGATTCACAGGGTTCAAGAAGCAATCGATATTTCACGATCAAAGGTATAGTACTGCTTGTAGTAGCGGTCCTTATATCTCGTATTAACAATCGAAAGATTGTCGAAAGAAAAAATCTCTATTTGATGGGGCTTCTTCCTATACCTATGAATTCCATTGGACCCAGAAATGAGACATTGGAAGAATCTTTTTGGTCTTGCAATATCAATAGGTTGATTGTTTCGCCCCTGTATCTTCCAAAAGGGAAAAATAGTTCTGAGAGTTGTTTCGTGGATCCGCAAGAGAGTACTTGGGTTCTCCCAATAAATAAAAAGTGTATCATGCCTGAATCTAACCGGGGTTCGCGGTGGTGGAGGAACCGGATCGGAAAAAAGAGGGATTCTAGTTGTAAGGTATCTAATAAAACCGTAGCTGGAATTGAGATCTCATTCAAAGAGAGAGATCGCAA